TTACGTAATTGGAAGTAACCAATTAGGTTTACAACGAAACCTAGAAATCGATCACTGATCCAATTTGAGTACCTCTACGGGATAGACCTCAACAGAAAACTGAAGAGTAATGGCAGCAAGTGATTGAGTTCAGTAGTTCCTCATATAAAATTATTGACTCTAGAGATATAGTAATATGGAGAAGACAAAATTGTTTGAAGCACCGATAGAGCCGGAAGCGCCCCTTGTTTCAAAGAGAGGAGTACGGGTTATTCACATTTCATTTGATGGTCAGAGGCGAATTGAAAGCTAAGCAGTGGTAATTCTACCCCCCCCGGGAAAAATAGAGATGTCTCCTACGTTACCCGTAATATGTGGAAGTATCGACGTAATTTCATAAAGTCATTCGGTCTGAATGCTACATGAAGAACATAAGCCAGATGAAGGAACGGGGAGACCTAGGATGTAGAAGATCATAACATGAGTGATTCGGCGGATTTGGATTCCTATATATCCACTCGTGTGGTATTTCATCATACGATTCATATGAGATCCATCTGTCTAGATATCATCATATACATCCAGAAAGCCGTATGCTTTGTAAGAAGCTTGTACAGTTTGGGAAGGGATTTTGATTGATCAAAAAGAAGAATCTACTTCAACCGATATGCCCTTAGGCACGGCCATACATAACATAGAAATCACACTTGGAAAGGGTGGACAATTAGCGAGAGCAGCGGGTGCTGTAGCGAAACTGATTGCAAAAGAGGGTAAATCGGCCACATTAAAATTACCATCTGGGGAGGTCCGTTTGATATCCAAAAACTGCTCAGCAACAGTCGGACAAGTGGGTAATGTTGGGGTGAACCAGAAAAGTTTGGGTAGAGCCGGATCTAAGTGTTGGCTAGGTAAGCGTCCTGTAGTAAGAGGAGTAGTTATGAACCCTGTAGACCATCCCCATGGGGGTGGCGAAGGGAGGGCCCCAATTGGTAGAAAAAAACCCGCAACCCCTTGGGGTTATCCTGCGCTTGGAAGAAGAAGTAGAAAAAGGAATAAATATAGTGATAGTTTGATTCTTCGTCGCCGTAGTAAATAGGAGAATATTGAAAATAGAATATGTTTCCTCATCTTTACAAAAAAAAAGGAGTAATTAGCTGTGACACGTTCACTAAAAAAAAATCCTTTTGTAGCTAATCATTTATTGATAAAAATTGCGAAGCTCAACACGAGGGCAGAAAAAGATACAATCGTAACCTGGTCCCGGGCATCTACCATTATACCCACAATGATCGGCCATACAATTGCTATTCATAATGGAAAGGAACATTTGCCTATTTATATAACAGATCGTATGGTAGGTCACAAATTGGGAGAATTTGCACCTACTCTGAATTTCCGGGGGCATGCGAGAAACGATAATAAATCTCGTCGTTAATATATTAATTAATAAAGTGGATATGGGTGCTCATCGTTTATTGGTGGGAGGTGAACCTTATGATAAAGAGTGACCCAGATGTAGAAGTATACGCTTTAGGTCAACATATACGTATGTCTGCTCATAAAGCGCGAAGAGTAATTGATCAGATTCGTGGGCGTCCCTACGAGGAAACACTTATGATACTAGAACTCATGCCTTATCGAGCGTGTTATCCCATTTTAAAATTAGTTTATTCTGCAGCAGCAAATGCTAGTCACAATATGGGATTCAACGAAACGGCTTTAATCATTAGTCAAGCCGAAGTTAATGAAGGTACTAGCATGAAAAAGTTAAAACCCCGAGCCCGAGGACGTAGTTATCCGATAAAAAGACCCACCTGTCATATAACTATTGTATTGCAAGATATATCTAAAGAGAAAAACCATTTCATATGGTTAAGAAAAGATAGATGGGTATATAAAAATAAGTATACAGATGTCAGAGAGAGGTATCTATATATGATGGATCATATGCTATATCGTAACAGAAACAGAATGACGTGGGCTAATAGAGAAATGATATGGCCTTATAGAGATAGCGAGGTGCTATGGGACAAAAAATAAATCCACTCGGTTTCCGACTTGGTACAACCCAAAGTCATCATTCTGTTTGGTTTGCACAACCAAAAAGTTATTCCGAGGGTCTCCAGGAAGATCAAAAAATACAGGATTGTATCAAGAATTATGTACAAAAAAATAGGAAAATATCCTCGGGTGCCGAGGGAATTGCACGCATAAAGATTCAAAAAAGAATCGATCTGATCCAGGTCATAATATATATGGGATTCCCAAAATTGTTCATAGAGGGCAGCCCGCGAGGAATTGAAGAATTACAGAGCAATGCACAAAAAGAATTTAATTCTGTGAACCAAAAACTTAACATTGCTATCACAAGAGTTGAAAAACCGTATGGACAACCTAATATTCTTGCAGAATTTATAGCCGAACAATTAAAGAATAGAGTTTCGTTTCGAAAGGCAATGAAAAAAGCTATTGAATTAACTGAAAAAGCAGATACAAAGGGAATTCAAGTACAAATTGCAGGGCGTATCGACGGAAAGGAAATAGCACGTGTCGAATGGATCAGAGAAGGTAGGGTTCCCCTACAAACCATTCGAGCCAAAATTGATTATTGTTCCTATACAGTTCGAACTATCTATGGGGCATTAGGAATCAAAATTTGGATATTTGCAGACGAGGAATAATGGGCCTTTCGTTGTCTTTCTGTTCCATCCATCCGGCAATTGAATAAAAAATCACAAACTCGTTCATTTTTTTCCGTTCAATCAAAAAAATGAGAATTTTTTAGAATTCTTAATTCTCTTAATTCTACTTAATTCTATAGGGTTGAATAACAATTCGATTGACTCCATCTCCATATAATTGCTATGCTTAGTGTGTGACTCGTTGGTTTTTTATTTAGAGTTAGGTTAGGATTAAAAAACAAAGGGCCATCCCCTAGTATGAACTAATAACTATATAACTAATAACCAGCTCATTGCTTCGTATTATCTGGATCCAAGGAACCAGTCGCTATATGATGTATTGATCATATTGTTGTAGCAACTGAAGCATTTTTTTTTTACATAAAAGAAAAATAAATCTATCTATAAGGTTGTGAAGCAAAAACAAAGGGATATGGATAAATGGAGGGGTGAGAGAAAGAAAGAAAAAGAATAGCAATGATATATGATTCCAATATGTATGGTCTATGAACTATCTTATAAAAGGCAATGTAATAAAGCATTAATGTATTCGTCCATAATTAATAATTAGATTCGATGAATATGAATACAATTTATACGAAAAATAAAAAAGAATAAAGAGCGCCGAGTCAATAAAGACTGAGAAGATTGATTCAGGAACAAATTTTATTAGGAGCTCCATTGCAGAGTTCGGGCCTAGTCATTAATCGAGAAGCGATGGGAACGACAGAACCTGTGACTGAGGAAGATTCCCTTGAAAACGAATCCTAATGATTCATTGGGTGGGATGGCGGAACGAGCCAAGAACCAATTCATTTATTCTGATAGGTCATGGAACGCCCCTACGAATGAAAGGGATGTTGAAAGAGCAAATATTCGCCCGCGAAAGCCTTACTGGATTGCTAAGTTTTGGGCAATTCAATAAAAATAAATAAAGGTAAAAATGAAGATTCATTAATTATAAAATTTATCATTTTATTTTATTCCTACGTGTATGTGACAGATTATATCTCAAAAAATTCCATGATTCATTATTCATTCAATTCAAAATAGATAAATATATACAATATTATTTAATCGTTTCATTCGCGAGGAGCTGGATGAGAAGAAACTCTCATGTCCAGTTCTGCAGTAGAGATGGCATTGAGAAACAACCATCAACTATAACCCCAAAAGAACCAGATTTCGTAAACAACATAGAGGAAGAATGAAGGGAATATCTTATCGAGGCAATCGAATTTGTTTCGGCGGATACGCCCTTCAGGCACTTGAACCCGCTTGGATCACATCTAGACAAATAGAAGCGGGGCGGCGAGCCATGGCACGATATGCGCGTCGTGGTGGAAAAATATGGGTACGTATATTTCCAGACAAACCTGTTACAGTAAGGCCTACCGAAACACGTATGGGTTCGGGGAAAGGATCTCCCGAATATTGGGTATCCGTCGTTAAACCGGGTCGAATACTTTATGAAATGGGTGGAGTATCAGAAATTGTAGCCAGAGAAGCTATTTCTATAGCTGCGTCCAAAATGCCTATACGAACTCAATTCGTTATTGCGGGATAGGGATATGGAACGAAAGGAAAGGGGCCTTGTGATGAAAAAACCGCAGTTTTTTTATTTCTGGACAAACAATCTTTCTTCTTTTTTTCTTCGCCCTTTAGTTAGTTAGCATTGAAAGAAAAAAGAGAAAAATAATAAGAATGATATGATTCAACCTCAGACCTATTTAAATGTAGCGGACAACAGCGGGGCTAGAGAATTAATGTGTATTCGAATCATAGGAGCTAGTAATCGCCGATATGCTCATATTGGTGACGTTATTGTTGCTGTAATCAAAGAAGCAGTTCCCAATATGCCTCTACAAAGATCAGAAGTGATCAGAGCTGTAATTGTACGTACATGTAAAGAACTCAAACGTGACAATGGTATGATAATACAATATGATGACAATGCAGCAGTTGTCATTGATCAAGAAGGAAATCCCAAAGGAACTCGAGTTTTTGGTGCGATCGCTCGGGAATTGAGACAGTTGAATTTTACTAAAATAGTCTCATTAGCTCCTGAGGTATTATAAATAGATTCTAAATAAATACTAATAGATGAAAACATAATAAAACATAAAAAAAGGGAGGTTCATAGTAAGATATCTGAACTGAATTAGATTCCATTAATTAGTAGAATGCATTAGTAGATTGTTTCTCACGCATATACCTTTAATAATTCATGAAAAAAAAAGAGTAGAGCATGCTGATTATATAAAAACCCGGAGGCACCAATAATTATAGTTCATCATGGGTAGGGACACTATTGCCGAAATAATAACTTCTATACGAAATGCTGACATGGATAAAAAAGGAACGGTTCGAATAGCATCTACAAATATCACTGAAAACATTGTTAAAATACTTCTACGCGAAGGCTTTATCGAAAATGTGAGAAAACATCGAGTAAGCAAGAAATATTTCTTGGTTTCAACTCTGCGACATAGAAGGAATAGAAAAGGGCCATATAGAACTGTTTTAAAACGTATCAGCCGACCCGGCCTACGAATCTATTCCAACCATCAACGAATTCCTAGGATTTTAGGAGGAATGGGTATTGTAATTCTTTCGACTTCTCGAGGTATAATGACAGACCGAGAGGCTCGACTAGAAGGAATCGGGGGAGAAATTTTGTTATATATATGGTGATCTTTATGATCTACGAATTGCATCCGTAGGAAAACTTCCTATTCTTTTTTTTGAGAGGAAGGGTTGTCTAATATCACTCCTACTCCATGAGTTGATAATTAAAGGGGTTACCTGGAATGAAAGAACAAAAAAAATGGATTCATGAAGGTTTAATTACTGAATCACTTTGGTATGTTTCGGGTTCGTATTGACTTTTCAACATTCTTCTCGTTCGGATACAATCGGAGGTTCCAAATTTCAAGAGACTTATTTTCTTTTCTTCGAAGGAGTAGATTTTAAATTAAAATTTAGGAGTAACAAATAACTATGAAAATTAGGGCATCCGTTCGTAAAATTTGTGAAAAATGTCGACTGATCCGTAGGCGGGGACGGATTATAGTAATTTGTTTCAACTCGAGGCATAAACAGAGGCAGGGATAATCTTTTCTTAAAAGAGACTCTCCAAAGGATTCAATACACAAATAAAGGACCCATTTTGACATGAAAATAATATATCCGTATATTTCTGACTCATATTTAGGAGATGATAAAATATGACAAAAACCATAACAAGAATTGGCTCACGTAGGAATGGGCGCATTAGTTCACGTAAGAATGGACGTCGAATACCAAAAGGGGTTATTCATGTTCAAGCAAGTTTCAACAATACCATTGTAACGATTACAGATATACGGGGTCGGGTTGTTTCTTGGTCCTCCGCCGGTACTTGCGGCTTCAGGGGCACAAGAAGAGGGACACCGTTTGCTGCCCAAACCGCAGCCGCAAACGCTATTCGTACAGTCGTAGATCAGGGTATGCAACGAGCAGAAGTTATGATAAAAGGTCCTGGTCTTGGAAGAGATGCAGCATTACGAGCCATTCGTAGAAGTGGTATACTATTAAGTTTTGTCAGAGACGTAACCCCTATGCCACATAATGGATGTAGGCCTCCTAAAAAAAGGCGTATATAGAAATAAGAATTGAGATTAATAATTGAACGAATTTCAAGAGAAAGAAATGATTAAATGATCGGATCAAATAATATGACTATGTTTCGAGAAGAAGTAGCAGTATCCACTCGGACACTACAGTGGAAGTGTGTTGAATCAAGAGAAGACAGTAAGCGTTTTTTTTATGGACGCTTTATTCTGTCTCCCCTTATGAAAGGTCAAGCCGATACAATAGGCATTGCGATGCGAAGGGCTTTGCTTGGAGAAATAGAAGGAACATGTATCACACGCGCAAAATCTGAAAAGATACCACATGAATATTCTACAATAGTAGGTATTGAAGAATCCGTACATGAAATTTTAATGAATTTAAAAGAAATTGTATTGAAAAGTAATCTGTATGGAACTCGCGACGCATCTATTTGCGTCAAGGGTCCTGGATATGTAACTGCTCAAGACATCATCTCACCACCTTCTGTGGAAATCGTTGATACTACACAGCATATAGCTAGCCTGACGGAACCAATTGATTTTTGTATTGGATTACAAATCGAAAGTAATCGAGGATATCGTATGAAAACACCCAATAACGCTGAAGAAGGAAGTTATCCGATAAATGCTGTATTCATGCCTGTTCGAAATGCAAATCATAGTATTCATTCTTATAGTAATGGGAATGAAAAACAAGAGATACTTTTTCTCGAAATATGGACGAATGGAAGTTTAACTCCTAAAGAAGCACTTTATGAAGCCTCCCGTAATTTGATTGATTTATTTATTCCGTTTCTACATGCAGAAGAACAAGATAAAAATGTAGAGGACAATCAAAATAGGGTTACTTTACCCTTTTTCACTTTTCATGATGTATTGGATAAACTAAGAAAAAAAAAAGAAATCGAATTGAAATGTATTTTTATTGACCAATTAGAATTGCCTTCCAGGACCTATAATTGCCTCAAAAGGTCCAATATACATACATTATTAGACCTTTTGAATAAGAGCCAAGAAGATCTTCTGAAAATTGAACATTTTCGCATAGAAGATGTAAAACAGATATTTGTCATTATACAAAAACATTTCGTAATTGATTATTGATTTACCTAAGAATAAGCTTTTTTTTGTTGAAGTCCATTGGAATGATTTCATCCTTTTTTTTATTTGATTTGCTAAAATTTATTCAGCACGATCCGTATATTGAAAATAGATTCAGAATTAAA